AGACATCTGAGATCTTAAATTAAGGTTTAATAAGGTACCTTCTCTCAAATTTTATTTATAAAAGAGTATTGAATTTAAATGACATTATTAGTTAAAAATTATTAATTAATATTTTTAATTAATTCTTAATTATATATAAATATATATTCTAATAAATTAAGAAGAACTTGCTTAGAACTGTTCCATTTAAATTAAGTTAAATTTTTATCATTATAATAGAATTATTTTATTCAACTTTTGCTCTATTTGTAGATATTAATCTAATTAATACTCCTTCTGAATACTTTAAACAAAATATTTTATTTATTTTTTTTTTTATAACTACATATATATATATGTATATATATGTATGTAAATATATATATATCTATTCTATATATTTTACTATATAGTAAAATATTTTTATGAATTTAAGTACTAGTTATATTTTTTATAATTAAGGTACTACATATATAATAGTGATAAGATTATGGAGGAATTGAACCTCTAACTATTGATTTGCAATCAAAGTGTAAATCCATTTACAGCATAATCTTTTTATAGAATCAATAAAGATTCTATAAATTTTGTTTATCAAAAATTAGAATTTGATTTTATACTTATATGCAGTACTATATATCTCACTAATAGGTCTAATTTACAATAATTAGAATAATTCTAATTATTTAGCTTTATTACTATTATTTGCTTGATATAAGTCAACAAGTGTGTTTTCTATTATAGAAACTGCAGGTAATATAATTACAAAATGTGCAAAATATAAAGCTGTACTTATTTGTCCTAATTCTATAAATGGACTTTCAACATGTTTAGCTCCTAATTGTTGTAATAATAAGAAATTAGCTACAAATATGTAGAACACTATTTTACTTAAAGGTCTGAATTGTAAACCTTTAGTATTACCTAAATCTGTTTTAGGTAATGCTAATATTATAACTAAAGAAGCAAACATAGCTATAACTCCTAATAATTTATTAGGTATAGATCTTAATATAGCATAGAAAGGTAATAAATATCATTCTGGTACTATAGCAGCTGGAGTTTGCATAGGATTAGCCATTATATAATTATCACTATCACCTAATACATTAGGCATAAAGAATACAAATACGCTTAATCCAAACATAAAGATAAATATAGTTATTAAATCTTTAAATAAGAAGTAAGGTGCAAATGGTACTCTGTCATAGTTACCTGGAACACCTAAAGGATTACTTGCCCCTGCTGAATCATGTACAGCTATTAAGTGCATTAGAACTAATGCAGCTAATACGAAAGGTAATACAAAGTGTAAAGCAAAAAATCTATTTAAAGTAGCATTATTCACAGAGAATCCTCCTCAAATAAATTCAACTATATCTTGTCCTATTCAGGGTATAGCACTAATAAGATTAGTAATAACTGTAGCCCCTCATAATGACATTTGACCATAAGGTAATACATAACCCAAGAAACCAATTCCCATCATTAAGATAAGAATTACTGTTCCTATTACTCAAGCTAATGTTCTAGGAGCTCTGTAAGATCCATAGTATAAACCTCTACCTATGTGTAAGTATACTAAGAAGAAAAATGCTGAAGCTGTATTACTGTGTAAGTAACGAATTAATCATCCATTATTTACGTCACGCATTATGTGTTCTATAGAATTAAAGGCTTCACCTATACTAGGATTATAATGCATAGCTAAAGTTACACCTGTTATTATTTGTATACCTAAACAAAGTCCTAATAAAGAACCAAAGTTTCACATATAATTTATATTACTTGGTTGTGAATGGTCAATCACATACATGTTAACCAATTTTAAGAAAGGATGACTTTTTAATATTCTCATATCTTAATTTTTTTATTTAATTTAATATTTATTAATACTTAATTGTAAAATTGTAATTCTACATATAAAATTATTTTTTCATGTATTATTACATAAAAAAATATATAAGTATTTTAAACAAAAATATATATTAAAATTATAAATATATATACTGCATAATGTGCAAAATTATTAAAATGTTAAGTAATTATTCATAAAGCCAGAATAAATATTATTTACCTTTGTCTTTATTATTTTGATCTTGAGCTACTTCTTTACCTTTTCCTTTGTCTTGAGGTTGTTCAGAACTTTCTCCTTCCGATCCTGCGTTTTGATTTTCTTCAACTGATTCTTCTAATTTAGGTTTTTTATTTTCTTCAGCTGATTCTTCTTCTTCTTCTTCAGAATCTTCAGGTCTAGATCTTATATTTTCAGAAGTACCTGTATCCTGAGGATTTGCAGTTAATCTATTTCTTTCTAAAACTTCAGTTAAAGCATTTATTTCTATTTGATCTTGTGCTCTATTATCTGCCATTTGTGAATGTATAGAATTTTCAGGTAATGCATTACCTTTTGCTAGCTCTGCTCTTTCAGATTCAAGTCATCTAAATTCATGTACCATCATCTCTCTATATGCATTTTGTAATGCATTAGCTACATATGTACTTTGTGTAATGGGAGGATTAGTTGATGAAGGACCATCTGCAGAAATTTCTCCAGGACCTCTAGGATCATGATTAGGTAAATCCTTAAGTCCTTCAACAGCACACGGTAAAGGTATAATCGTTGACGATTTTGGCAATTCACGCGTTGCTGGTATATAAGGAGGATTATCTTCTGGATACTCACCTGGTCTTGGTATATGGTTACTCATAACAAAATGTCCACGTCCAAATACAGCACTCGCTTCATCATCAGATGAATCACTATCATAAATTCACCTTTCCATTCTGTTAACTGATCTTTGAGGTTGATCTTCAGCTACAGGTTGATATTGAGCTACAGGTTGATCTTGAGCTACTTCTTTACCTTTTCCTTTGTCTTGAGGTTGTTCAGAACTTTCTCCTTCCGATATTGCGCTTTGAGCCAACATTTCATCTAATCTAAGTTTTCTCTTTTCTTGAACTAATTCTTCTTGAACTACTTCTTTACCTTTTCCTTTGTCTTGAGGTTGTTTAGAATTATCTCCTTCTAACTCATCACCACTATCGAAATGAACAGGCTCAGCAGTAATTGCGAAACCTAATAAACTACATAGAGCAGATATCATAGCTCACAGTACTGAAGGTTTAATAAGTATCTGTAGAATTTTTCTTACTAAAAGTTTACAAATATTCCAGAATATTCTAGGTTTTAGCACAAATATGATTATTTTAGCTAAAAGAACAAATATTTCTTTTATGGCTACATAAGATAAAAAAGCTGATGTTAAATGATTTTCATCTTCATCTTCTAGGTTAACATTAAGATAATTATTAATACCTATTAAAATTAATACACATGAAATTGTAATAGAATTAGCTATGTCAAAGAAAATAGATATGAAAGTAAATATAGATAAATAGAAACAAACTCCTATTAAAATATAAAGAGCGTAATTAGTTACTACTCCTTTGCTTAATCCTGAAATTGTTTTACTTGCGTTAACTAAAGTCACACCTAAACCATAAGGACCTATTCATTCTATACTACCTTTATCTAAAACTTTTGTAGTTTGAGAACCCATATACAATACTACATTTACAATAAATTTATTGTAAAAGAATTCAATTAAGAAACGTTGATTAAAGAAACCAAATATGTAGTATCCTATATTAGAGGATTTGAAGTTAGTTACGGAACTAGGCATAAACTCAGGATAAATTATAGCTAATGCTGAAAATGATACTGTTAATATAAAAGGCAATAATTTAAAGATTGTAGGTACGGCAAACTCAGTATTAATTAATATTTCATGCATAGGATGTATGAATATACTATTATCAACAAAGAATCCTGAACCTAAACCTATAAATATATCTTTAGTTAAATATCCAAAGTATATAGAGAATATAGCTAATATAACTAAAGGTAAACTAATAAATATGTCACCTTCGTGAGCATTTTTATAATAATTTACAGGTCCATTAGGATTAGCTAAGAAAGTTAAATATATAACTTTCACTGAGTATAATGTAGTAAATATTGCACCTATTGTTGCAATAAAGTAAACATTTATACTACTAAAATGATATTGACCATATGCAGATTCTAAAATAAAATCTTTACTAAAGAATCCTGTCATGAATGGGAAAGCTACTAAACTAAGACTAGCTATTAATATAACTGTATAAGTTAAAGGTAAGAATGATCTTAATCCTCCATATCTTCTTAAATCTTGATTATCAACAACAGCGTGAATTACAGCACCTGCCCCTAAAAATAATAATCCTTTATAAAAAGCATGATTAACTAAATGGAATATAGCAACATTATAAGAAGATAAACCTATAGCTATAACCATCATACCTAATTGACTCATAGTAGAATAAGCTATAATTTTTTTAATATCTTGTTGGAATAAACCTATAAGAGAACTAAATACTGTTGTTATAGCACCTAATCATAAACATATTAATAATACAGTTGAACTGTATTCTATTAAAGGAGATGAACGTATTAATAAATATACTCCAGCTGTAACCATAGTAGCTGCGTGAATTAATGCAGATACAGGAGTAGGACCTTCCATAGCCATAGGTAATCATATATGAAGACCTACTTGAGAACTTTTAGCCATTGCTCCTATTAATAAGCATATACCTATTATTGTTATAATATTTTCATTAATATAAGGAGCTAATGAAAATACTGTACTATAATCTAAATTTCCTAAAGATCATAGTATTACCAACATTCCTATTGTTAAGAAACAATCCCCTACTCTATTCGTTAAAAATGCAGATAAAGAACTTTGGTTAGCTGCGATTCTTGTAAATCAGAAACTAACTAAAAGGTATGAACAAACTCCAACACCTTCTCATCCTACGAACATTAATAAATAATTATTACCTGTTACTAAGATAATCATCATAAAAGTGAATAAACTTAAATAACTAAAAAATCTTTGATTATGAGGATCATGACTCATGTATCCTATAGAATAAAAGTGAACTAATGAACTAATCACTAATACAGGTATTAGCATTGACACTGTTAAACTATCAAATTGGAAATTTCAAACTATATTAAATGATTCACTATCTAATCATTTAAATAAGTTTATAGAAATAGGATTATTATTAAACCCTACTTCAAAAAAGCTAATAATAGCTAATATTGTTGTTGTTATTATACTTAAACAACCTAGGATACGACTACCTGTCACACCGACTTTTCTACCAAAAAATCCGGATACTATAGATCCTAATAATGGTAATATAATTATACTTAAATACATTATTTATATTCTATTGCAATACTTCCTCTTAGTCTATAAAAAGCTACTAAAATAGCTAAACCTAGCGCAGATTCTGCACCAGCAACTACTATAATGTATATAGCATATGTTTGTCCTATTATATCATCAAGATTAATAGAACTTACCAATATTAAGAAAGTTATAGATAATAGCATTATTTCTATTGAAATAAGCATTAATATTATATTTTTTCTATTAAATACGAATCCTAAGATTCCTATTAAAAAAAGTACTAAAGTTAAACTCATATTTTAATTTAAATTATTTTCAAATTATTCCGATACTGACTATGTTTATATACACATAAAACAAAAATTCTTTCGATTTATTTTTATTTTACTATTCGCGTATAAGAGTATGACTACATGCGTCGTCTATACTAGAGGCATTATAGACTCGAACTATAATTGTGATGTCCGTAGCATCAAGTTTTACCATTAAACTAATACCTCTTATATCAATTTAATTGATAATTAATATATTTTTATATATAATAGCTTTAGCTTGCTTAGCAAGCTAAGCACAAAATATTCTTATTAATAAGAACTTTGAATAAATTAAGCATTATATAATCAATGAACAAATTTGTCTATATTTACAGATTCTATAACTATAGGCATTGAACTGTGAAGGATTCCACATATTTCTGAACATTGTCCGTAGAATACACCTTCTCTATTTATGAATACTGATACTTGGTTAAGTCTACCTGGGTATGCATCACATTTTATTCCTAAAGAAGGACATGCAAAAGCGTGTATAACATCACCTGATGTTATAACAAATCTTATATGTGTTAATTCAGGTACTATTACTCTGTTATCTACTTCTAACATTCTTAATCCACCGTCTTCTAAATCTGAATCAGGTACTATATAAGAATCAAATTCTATAAATTCTTCGTTAGAATCTATAAAATCTGGATATTGGTAACTTCAATATCATTGATGTCCTTCTGCTAAAATAGTCATTGAAGGATCGTTCACTTCATCCATTAAATATAATAATTTAAATGAAGGGAATGCTATAAGTATTAAAACTAAAGCAGGAGTGATTGTTCAAATTAATTCTATTAATGTACCATGATTTGAGTATTTATGTGATATAGGTGATTTTGTTTCAGCAAAATTTTTCACTATAGAGAATAATACTCATCCTACAGCAAATAATATTAATACTAAGTAATACATAATATTATCATGTAATTCTACTAATCCTTCCATTTGTGGAGTAGCACTGTCTTGGAAATATAAACCTCAAGCTACAGGTGCGTCTAAATATATAAATGTATTTAATAAATTTTTCATTTCAAATTCTAATTTGAAATTTCTAACTATTGCGCTAGCGCTTTAGAATTGTTTTTTGTTGTTAGTATTACTAACATCCCTCCCACCCAGACCCTTATATAAATAAAAAGATATTTATATATAAAATTATTATATTTTATAATTTAAAGTTTTCTAGCTAAGCTACAAAAGAAAATTAAGCAACATATAATAAAAGTAAAGACATCATTAATGCGAATAAAGCTGTAGCTTCTGAGAAAGCGAATCCTAAGATAGCATATGAGAATAATTGGTTTTTTAATGAAGGGTTTCTTGCAACTCCTAAGATTAAAGCTCCGAATACTACTCCTATTCCTACTCCAGCTCCTAAAACACCTACTGTGGCTAATCCTGCTCCTAATATTTTTGATGATTGTAACATATTTTTTTTATAATGTTTTAAATAAAAATCTCGTAAATTGTTGTACTTTTTAAGATTAGAAATGTAAATTTCACAAAATAAATAAAGAATTTTTTTATAAGAAATGTCGCTATTAACTAGCTTCATTATTTGTTTTCAATAAATGTATTAATAAATTTTTTTGATTTGTGAAAATAATCGTAAGATTGTCTGCTATCAATTTTTAAAGCATTTTTTCCTAATTCAAACACGAAACCTATAGTTATTATACCTATAAATATAAGTACAACTATTAAACCGTATACTCCATTTTCATAACTACTAAGACCAAAAGGATATATAACTAATATTTCTAAATCCAATAGTAAATAAACTAATGCGAAAATAAAGAATTTTATACCGAATTGAGTTCTATTTTGTCCAAGGAAACTGTGGAAACCACATTCAAATATACTATATTTTTCTTGGTATGGATTATGCGGAGCTAATACAAAATTAAGTACTAAAAATAGTAAAGCTATAATAGAAACTAAAATAAATAAGAATGTTACACTACTCATTTAACTGTTAAATAAGATTTGTACCAATATGGTACCCATGCTTAGCCATTCTTTGTTCATAAATAAGAATAATAAAATTACTAATGTTATAGTAGATATAACAAAAGCGAAAGGACTTGATATAACTATATTATTATATTGAAAGTTTACATTTTTTATTACTTCTTTATTATTATTTACTACATTACCTTTTAATGTTAAATTTTCTAATAAAGTATTAACTTTATAGTCAGGTTTACTGAAAAACATTTCTTTTACTATACCTAAATAGTATACACCACTTATTACACTAGTTAATATGGCTACTAAAGATAAGAATATAAGACCTTTATCTAAAGCTGCACTTAATACCATCTGTTTACCGAAGAATCCTACTAATGGAGGTATACCGGCAAATGAGAAGATAGTGATAGCTAAACTTATAGCTAAGAAAGGATTTATATGAAAATAACCTTTTAATTGGTTTACTAATTGTATTGGAGAATTAGTTTTATCCATTAATTCTTCATGTTCTTTGTTTTCACTTGTGTAACAATATAATGAGAAACCGATTGCTATTAATATCATAAAGGCATTCAAGTTACTTAAAATATATTGTGTTAAATAGAATATAAAGGCTTGAGTAGATTCTACACTAGATATACCTAAAGCTAATAACATAAATCCTACATGTGAAATTGTACTATAAGCAAATAATCTTTTTATTCTAAATTGAGTTAAACCTACTACTGTTCCTATAATTAATGAAAATAAAGAACTCATTAATAGTATAAATGTTCAGCTCATTTCAGTGAAACTATTATTAGTATAATATACTAATTGCAATAGTAATATAAAGATAGAAACTTTGGCTACAAGAGCCACGAAAGTAGTTACTATAGTTGGTATAGCATCGTAAACATCTGGTGATCAGAAGTGGAAAGGTGCTGCACTTATTTTAAATAAGAATCCTATAGTAAATATAACTAAAGATAAATTTATATAATAAGGTTTATATCATAAATCTGTAGAATTTATATCACTTATACTAGTTATAATGTATAAACCATCTAAACTAGTACTACCTGAATTAGCGTAAATTAAACCTGTTCCTAATAATATAAAACAAGAACTTAATCCCCCTAATAAGAAATAGATTAATCCACCTGAAGTAGATAATTCAGAGTTTCTATATATAGAACTTAATATATATAAACCATAACTTTGTAATTCTATAGCTAGGAAAATTGATATTAAATCATTAGTAGACATTAAAAAGATAGCTCCAGTTATTATAAATAATAATATTAAAGGATATTCTATTATTTTTAAATGTTCTCCCATTTTATTTATTATTTTTGTATTATAATATACAAAATTATTAAATACTAAATCTTTTAAAGATGAGTATTCCGATACTCATACTTTTCTAGGATAAAAACTAGTTAAGGATAATATTAATATACTTATTATAAATAAGAATATATGGAATATTTGTGTTATATTTGTAATTAATAATAAACCTCCATGTAGACCTATACCATTAGATACTACAGTTAAAGAGGATAAATCATTTAAAATACAATAAACTAATATTAATATTGCTATTCTATTATATAGAATAGAGATATCACGTCTTAAATTGACGGCGTTAGAAAGTAAAAGAGATAAAATAGATACTATTATCATTTGATTAAATTATATTGTATGTTGTTGGTATGTATATTTCAACAGCCTGAGGAGAGAATCGAACTCTCATAACTAACGTATGAGATCAGTGTTTTAACCATTAAACTACTTAGGCTTTATTAAATACAAAGTACTTAAATGAAAACTTATTTAATACAAATTAACCTCTTATAAATATCGAACGTAGAATATTAATAATGACAATTTACAGATAAATGTTTGAATCTTAAGTTAGATCGAACTTTTTTTAATATATTATATTCAGGTATAATTTTATCTATAAAATATTGTTCTCAATAAAGTAATTCATTAGTATTACAATATTTTAAGATTATAAGATCAAAATGAATATAATCATATTTTAGTATAGATCTATATATAAGACTTTGAGATTTTAATATTTCGTTTTCTAGATATTTATAAGAGAAATAACAATATAATCTATTTGTTATATTAATAGAACTACCTATATATAATTTCTTATTAGATATATTATATCAACAATACACACCTGATTTATTTCTATTTTCTTTAAAAATCTCTATTCTATTACTATAAGGATTATAATAATATTTTACTATATTCAATTCATTAATTCTATTCATATATTTTTCATCTTTTTTTTAAGAGACATAAATCTCTACATGGGTAAAAACTTGGACTTGAACCAAGAGCCGCCTACGCCACAAGTAGTCGTTCTACCGATTGAACTATATTTACCTTTTTTATGTTGGAGTGATTCGAACACTCAATAGTAAATACCAAAAATTTATGACTTACCTATTAGTCAACAACATATTAATACAATAATGAAAAAATACAGGTAGCAAGACTTGAACTTGCACGGTGTTAACCCCTCCGGCCTAAACGAAGTCTGTCTGCCATTCCAGCACACCTGCTTATTATTAAATAATAATAATAGTTATGTCCTATCTAATTCATCATTACCTAACATATCACTATAAAGTCTAAATATTTGTATTATAATGTTTATTAGTAATAAACAAATATTTATAGTAGGACTTGTAGGATTCGAACCTACATTTTAATGATTAAAAGTCATACGCATTCACCATTATACTAAAGTCCCTTATTGTATTACTGAGGTAAGACTTGAACTTACATTTTGTGCTTAGCTTGCTAAGCAAGCTATAGCCGTCCAAGTCTCTTAATTATATGTGCTATACTTATTTAGTGTTGCTGTGAACAGGCACACCTTTTATTTAATATGCCCACGGTAAGACTCGAACTTACAACAAAAATAGCTTCAATATTTCACTCTACCAATTGAGTTACATGAGCTTGTTATTAGATACTAGGTATCTTTCTTTGATTAATCTATTCAAATTTATTGATCTTAGTTAAAAGTAAATTATATTAATTAAAGTCAACTTGTACGTTCTGCTCGATCAATTGAGCTTAGTTGGAGATATCAGGATCCGACCCCGAATTAACGATATGCAAAATCGCAGTTTTACCAATTAAACTATATCCCCTTATTATATTACCTGAGGAGTGTCTCGAACACCCACGAGATTACCTCAGAAATGTTGTTTTTAGTAAACTCTTTTATGAAACCAACCTTACATACATACTAATTTATCTTATTTATATTTATTATATATTTACTTTTTTAATCACATAGAGACTTCTACCCTTATAAAACCCATCTTTATTTAAACATTTCGCTAAATAAGAATGATGCATATTAAGAAATTCCGCTGCTCTTCTTATAGAAGAAAAATAAGTAACTTCTTTTGTCTCAAGATTTTCTACTAAATGCTTAAGAATTTGCTGCTAATTTTATTTTTTCTTCTTCAGAGATAGGTTTACCTAATCTAGCTACACGTATAAGTTCTATAGTTTCAGCACTATGTTTAAACCCATATAAAGATCCCGCTGTTTTCAAAATGTTATATTTTAACTCAAAATATAATACAGTTTCATACATTAAGTTAAATTATCCGTAGAAGGACTTGAACCTTCAAGACCGAAGTCTACAAAGCTTAAGTTTGTTGTGTTTGCCAATTTCACCATACGGACTTCCACTGTCTACCGATTCCAGCACTCAGGCAATTTAGGGCTAAAGTGACTTGAACACTTATAAGTACTGTTATGAGCAGTATGCTTTACCGATTAAGCTATAACCCTTTATAAAAATTCTATAATAGTATATCTATTTTACTAGATTTTTAGATCACTAAAAGATCTAAAAAAACTATTAATAAAATATAAGATAGTCAAATCTTATCAATTTAATCTACTTATATTAATAAAAACGCGGATACAGGACTTGCACCCATATCTTTCGGACATGAGCCGAAGATGTTTCTATTACACTAACCCGCATAGACTAGACAGGATTCGAACCTGCGATGGTAGCATTGAAAGAGCTATGTCTTACCACTTGACTACTAATCCTAACTAGCTCACTGCAAGTATCGCACTTGCTTCAATTGATTACAAAACAATTACATTACTTTTATGCTAAGCAAGCAAATATCGATATATATATAAATAGTGATTTATTAAATTAGTACTTTATTCTTGAAAATCTCAAGATTCTTACGGATAAAGCCTATAATGTTTTCGTAGTAATCTACTACGCATATTTAAGAAATATCTTAAGATAAGCTTCGTGCCTATATGCTTTCAGCACTTATCCTTAACCAACTTAGCGTTCCTGCCGTGCTTATGCTATATATTTATCTTAGTGAGAGAAACATCCCTATGTATAAATTATACAGATATATATAATAAATTATATATATTTAATATTTGGGCACATAAACAACAGGTAAACCATAGGTTAGTAAACATTGTTTTACCTTTTACAGTTAAACTCTTCTTGTTCCTTTCGTACAAAAGTTCGTTCTTATTTTATTCTAATTCCCCCTAGAAGATAGAAACCATACTGTCTCACGACGTATTTAACCCAGCTCATGTAACTTTTTAATCGACGAACAGTCGCACCCTACATAGTTCCTGCATCCATGAGGATAAGTTAAGCCGACATCGAGGTGCCAAACCGCGCACTCATTTTGTACACTCTTGCGCAAATTAGCCTGTTCTATATGTTATCATATTTTAATATTTCCATTTCTTTCAAAATGGTTCAGACTATGTCTTCATTTTTATTTTTTTTACACATTTTAGTAACTTGCTTAGCAAGCTACTCTTTAATATTTATTTACCACTTATTCAACCTTTAACTGCAAAAGCTCCTATACGACGCTTTGATGTAGCTAATGAGTAAGATACATTAGATTTAGAATTTCCTCTAAATAAAACTGAACTTAAACGTTTGAAAGAAGAATCTACATTTTTCAATCCACCTTTTCATTTTAATGAATTAATAGATCTATCCGCTCTGTAACGTTTAGTTAATCTTCCTTTAAGTTCTAATCTTATACCTCCCATGTTTTTATAACCAATAGAATTGTATATTATATTATGGATTTTTTTGTTGTTAGTAGTTGAATTAGATTTTTCAGTTGTATTGTGAATATCCTTCAACAATGTATCTAAGTTATTTTGATTTAAATTAGAAATTAGATTTAAATCTTTACCTAAATCAATATTTTTTTGTCCTTTTACTAAAGTTCTTTCTTTTATTGTATTAATTCTAGGTAAATATGCTCTATTTAATATACTAAACATACTTTGTATATAATTCATTTTAGTTTTCTTTAATTTTAATGCTAATGCATTAGTAAAAAGATCTGTATTATATGCAATAGATTTTAAATTGATTATATTATATTCAATTTTTTTTCCTATTATTTTATTTAAGATATTACTTAATATAGGTAATAGTCTTAGTTTATTAAATTTATATTGATTAAGAGAATACATTAAATCATATTTTCTTAATAAATTTAAGTATGTTCTTCAATATTTACTAATAATGATACTTCATACTTTTCTTAAATAAAGATGTTTTAATTTTATAAATTTATTTAAGTAAATTAATTTAGATTTTAAAAATCTTTTTTTTGTTATTTTATCTGAGATAAAAATAGATTCGTCTTTATGTTTATTTAATATATTATATATTCTAGATATATTGTTTTTATATAAAGAGAAATAACGTTTTATTAAATTTTGACTTATTTTTTTATTTATTTTAAAATATTTATTTTTCAATATTTTTTTTTCTCTATTTACTGTGAATAAAGTAATTACCGCTTTATTATTTGTATGTTTAATTTCAGCGTTACTTACATAAATTCTTCTTAATAAATTACGTCTTCTTTTATGTAATATAAATTTAGTAGATCCTATATATTTATAATCTTTAAAATATAAGTTAAAATAACTTTGGATTATTTTATTTACATTTTGATCATTCATAGGTATATTTTTTAACATGTTTTTATTGTAAGAATAAATTATATTTTTCCATTCTTTAGTAAAAGAAGGTAAATATTTTGTTTTTCCTATATCACCTACTTTTTTTTTTAAAATAACTGTTTTAGGATTCTTACTTAAATTATTATCAAATATTTTCATATTAAGATTTTTTTTCATTATAATTTTATTATAATTAATTTCTTTTATTTTTTTGTTTAAAATGTGTAGAATAAAAATGTTGGGTGGTATTAAAGGATTATTGTTGCTGCATAGCACTCACCTTATAGTCGTTGAACGTTTTTATCTTATAGTATATGCTAAGATAAACTTCGCTTCAAGTTTACTAAAAATAGTAATTCTTGAAATTTACCCAATATGTATTAATTATTTTATTGCGCTGCTTTGTAGCGAAGCATGCTTCGCTGCGCATGAATAAAATATTAAAGGACAAACATCCCTAGCGTAGCTTTTCCAATAATCCAAGATCTTTCCTTGTTGCATCTTGTGATCCTATGCCCTGCTTACGCAACTGTAAGATTTGTTGATAATCAAACAGTAAGGCAAGATTAAGCCGTTGAGCTTTTTAGATATTCAATACATTACTATTCTTTAGAATAGCTAGAAAATATTAGAGAAATCTCATAATATTTTCAATTATCTCTAATTTCTGTATAGTGAAAATCTTACCTTATTTTAAATATATTTACAATAAATGCAAATATAAATAATTGTATATGATTAAGAATAGTAAAACTATTCAAAATTGCAAACAAAATAAATTTTAAATTTTTAGACACTCCTGTTTACTCTTTACAGGGTCTGTGCCCCACATAAACTGTCCCCTAGCGATAGTTCCTCACCAAAGGGTACTTAATTATTATATAATAAAAAAGTTGAATTAGGTTGATTTACTATTATAAGCTATAGAATAATTTAAAGAAAATAATTAATGAATTTAATAAATTTAACTTGATTGCTCAAGCTAAAAATTAGCTCAGTAAAGCTACATTAACTATAAACTACTTATAATCCTAAACCAATTCATTCATATGAAAAAAGAATAAAGGTTTCTCATTGTTATATTTGTCAATTACCTTATATTCTGAAAATCGTTTATCATACTCTATAATTAGTGACAGTAAAGCTGCATAGGGTCTTCTCGTCTATCTAGAGGTAAGCTGTATCTGCACAGCTATTCCAATTTCACTGAGTCAATCATAGAGACAGCTGTTGTATCGTTACACCATTCATGCAAGACCGCATTTAACGGCCAAGGCATTTCGCTACCTTAGGACCCTCACGTTAAGGCCGCCTTTAACCGGGGTTTCCGTCGACATCAAATATTAGTATATTCAATTATCTCTGTTAACCAGCCGGCACCGGGCAGATATCACACTTTATACTTAGATTTTTAATCTTTCAGCAAAGTGCTGTGTTTTAATTAAACAGTCGTACAACATTATTTCATGCTTCTTCCTCTTTACTTGATATTAATCAAGAATAATGAGCCCTCCTTATTCCGAAGGTACGGTAGTCAATTTGCCGAGTTCCTTTATGATTGTTAGCTCATTTACGTCTTCGTATACTCTACTAGCTTACTTGTTTCAGATTCTAGGTACGGTTATTTTATTTGTTATAAATAACAAACATATTACTATTTTTCCAGCACATTTTACACTAAAATGTTGTTTTTAGTAATAAAGATTTTCTCATCGTTTAAATCTTTAGATTATATAAACTTAGAGGCCGTTACTTAAATATATCCATAAGCTTAAGACGGAAAATTTTCTTTTAGTTACTCATGTCACCATTCTCGCTTGAGTTAAATAATTCTAATTTTATTTAAAAAATAAAATTCATACTTTAGCTCAACGTTCTGCTACCCCATTTAATTACAATTAACCTAATTATTATAATATATTATGGACAAGGTTTCGGTATATTGTTTAGATCCGTTAAATTTTCGATGCTTTTATAACTTAACAAGCGCTCTGTTACGAGGTCATAAAATTATGGCTGCTTCTAAGCCTATCTCCTTGTCGACTTAAATAAAAACCTTCTTAATTTCACTCAACTAATAATTTAGGAACCTTAACTCTTGTTCTGGGCTGTTTCCCTTTTGACATACAACCTTATCATTCTATGTCTGATAATTTAAGACATATCTTTGCCATTCCGAGTCTACATACTCACTGATAAAATCTTCATGATCCCCCAATTTGTACAAAATAAAACATTATTATGCCTTGTCTGAGATTAAATTCTGTACCTGCTAAGATATTTACTTAAATTGCCTACTATTATAGGTTTCGCAGAAAACCAGCTATCCTAGTCAGTGTTGTCTTTCACTACACCTACCACAATTCTTCCGAGATTTTTGCTACAATCACCGGTTCGGACTTTTATAATCCTGATCATGGTAAAATCACCAGGCTTCGGGTCTAACTTTAGACACTATATCGTTATTTTAACGTTCGGTTTACCTACGAGTTATCTCGCATCTAACGTTAACTTGGTGACCCATTATGCAAAAGGTACGTTCTTTTTTTCGAACTGCTTATAAAACTACTATTTTTATTTTTTTTCCCTCATGGTACTATTCACTATCGCTTATGTATTATATTTAGCCTTTGAGGAAGGTTCCCCATATGTTTAAACAGTTTTTTGACCGTTTTACTTTTTAGGCTTCTCTACTTTCGCTCACGCTATTCATAGAATCTCTTTTGATTTATTTTCCTGAAGTTACTAAGATATTTCAATTCGCTTCGTTTATTATAAAATTTCTCTTAGAGTTCATATAATTATAGGATTATTATCCTATATGTATAAATAATTCTCTTTAATACATAGCTTAAATTCCATAATAGTTTCTTTATATACTTACATTTTTATAAGTAATAATTATATATCATTTATTTTTTTTTTTGTTTTGAACAATAAAAAGACTATATTTCTAATAGTTCTAAAATTCGGATTATTATGATTCGAACATAACTGTTTCCCGCCCCAAACGAGACGCCTAACCTACCCGGCCCTAATCCGGAGTTTATTCTATCTATATAGACGTTATAATTGTTACAAGAGTACTTGGACTCGAACCAAGAATTTGAAGGTTGAAGCTTCCTATTTTACCAATTAAACTATACTCTTATAATAAACAGAGAATATCCGATTCGAACGGATGTAGCTATTAATAACCTAATAAAACTCAAACTTACCGCCTTAAACCACTCGGCCAATTCTCTTTTTTTAATTCTTTTAAGACTTGAACTTAAATATCATTCTTATCAAAAATGCACTTTACCTGTTAAGTTAAAGAATTTTAAGGAATAAAGGATTTGAACCTTTAACATTTTGTGTGTAAAACAAACGCTCTACCATTGAACTAATTCCTCTATTACGTTCTTGTTTGATTGTTATTAATATAGCACCTACCATTACTAGTACTAAAACTAGACTAGCCATGAATAATCACATGTTATAAGAAGTATACATAATATTTCCTATTGTAGAAATGTGACTTGTTTCTGTTATATTTCCGTCTCAAGTATTACTTGTTACAAACATAACATTAGCTGTATTTATATCTAAATTTTTACTTACATGAGCAATTATATCATTATATTTATTTGTTGGTAAATAATATAATATATTACTTAATTTATTACTATAACTATTTAATATAGCTAAATAGTAAGGCAATGTTTGGAATAAAGCATAATTTAATAATATTGTAACAAATAATGCTAAAGGTATACTATTTGAATTATTACTATGTAATTCACTTGTTCTTATGTTTATTAACATTAATACGAATAAAAATAAGATGGAGATAGCTCCTATGTATACTATTAAATAAGAAAAACCTATGAAAGTTAATCCTGATAATATTAAATATACAGAGATAGAAGCAAATAATCCTATTAATGATAATAATGATGCAATAGGGTTTTTATTTATTATAACTGTTATACCAAAAAATAAGGCTATTACACTTAATACGTCTAAATATTCTACTGTATATCCATTTGATAAAATATCATATATGGCGAATAATTGATTCATTTTTTTTTATTTATTTTAACCCTATAAGAGGGAAATATATATATATTCTTGATTAATTTATATAGCTAATTTACGTTTAGCAATTCACGAATACGGGTAGTCAGATTTGAACTGACACACACCGAGTGGAAATCGGTAAGTCTACCATTAACCTATACCCGCTTTTAGAGTAATTTACTCTAAATTTATTTTGTAGATTACGCCCTTTAGCTAGCTAAGCAAGCTAAGCACAAAATATCATTTTCTTACGAATTAGCTTAAGATTATGATCCTCAGTAGTACATAGCTACATATAAGAATAATCAAACTACATCAACAAAATGTCAGTATAATATACCTCCTTCATAACCAAGATGGTGATGATCTGTTAAGTGGTATGATCCTATTCTTCATAAAGCTACAGCTAAGAAGATTGTTCCTATTATAACATGTAATCCATGGAAACCTGTTCCAAAGAAGAAACATGTACCAAATACACCGTCACTTATTGTGAATGATGATACGTTATACTCTATTCCTTGGAATAATGTAAACACTAAAGCTAGTAATACTGTAAATACTGTACCATATAAAGCTCCAGCTCTATCACCTTTGATTAAAGCATGGTGAGCATAAGTAATAGTAGCACCACTAGATAATAAGATTACTGTATTTAATAAAGGTAATTCGAAAGGATTTACAGGTTCTATACCCATAGGCGGTCATTGAGCACCTATTTCAACTGCAGGTGTTAATGCGCTATGGAAGAATGCTCAGAATATAGCCAAGAAGAATAAAGCTTCAGATACTATAAATAAGATTATACCTAAGTTTAATCCTTTTTGTACAGCTAATGTGTGATTACCTAAATATGTACCTTCTGATATAACATCTCTTCATCATAAAGCCATAGAAGATAGAACTGTAGCCATGGCTATATAAAAGAAAATATAGCTATTATTAAAAAGATGCATAGATAATGCACCATTTACTGTTAAAGTAAATAATGATATACTTGTATAAAATGGTCACGGTGAAGGTGACACTAAATGGAAAGGATGATCTTGAAAATTACTTCTTATTAAATTTGTCATTTAGATTAACAAAAAAAAAATACAGCTTCATACATTTATTTAAAAGCCCCTAAGATGAATCGAACATCTATCATAATATTAACAGTATTATGCTCTACCGTTGAGCTATAGAGGCAATTCGGAAAAGAGGTGATTTGAACACCTAAATGTATAAAACATAGCACGTAGCAAGTGCCTTACCCTACCAAATGGAAGACTTTTCCTAGAACGAATTAGATCAGCATCGAACCGACATCTATTTCCGTGACAGGGAAATCCTTTACCAATTAAGTTACTAATTCTAATAATATATTAAATTATTCTTGTTTTTTATTATGTATATATTATAACTACATATATATATATTTATGTTTAGGAGGCAAGAGATTCGAACTCTTACAAACAATAGTTATTGAGTTTACAGCTCAACCCTTCTTACCAATAAAGGAACCCTCCTTTATATAATATAAATTAATATATTATATATTTTGTTACTGTTAAAATTAATTAATCCCGTGCAACTTCCACTACACGAACCGTATTTCGACTTAACACTAATTAGAGCCATACATACGAAGATTCCAAAGAATAGAATACACAAAACCTACTTGTTTTTTTTACTAATTATCCAGAAAGCAAACTTATTGTATAAACTCTTTTCAGCATGCGACGAGTGGTTAGTACCAATCCAAGGTTAATTCACCGTGACATGGTGATTCACGATTACTAGTAATTACTTATTCATATAGTCGAATTTCAGACTACAATCCTTATAATTTATATCCTATTTTTTGAGATTAGCTTAAATTCACATTTTCGCATCTCTTTGTTTAGGAATATGTGGCACGTCTATAGCCCACAATATTAAGGCCATGATGACTTGTCTTTGTCCCCTTTTTCTTTCCTAATTCTAGGATCAAATGCTTTATCGTAAAAATAAAAAAAATAAAGCCAGGGATTGCGTTAATTTCGTGGAAACCACAGTTTCACAACATTAACTGAAAACAGCCGTGCAACTCCTGTAAAATATACAAATTGTGGTAAGGTTTTTCGTGGATCATCGAATTAAACAACATACTTCACTACTGGTGTTAGAAACGGTCTAGTGATTTCAGTTCCTGCGTTGCCACATTACTCTTGAGGTGAAATGCTTACATTTTCATTTATAGACCAAATATTGTTTAACGTTTAGTTCATTACTGATGAACTAAATTATTAAATCTCAATCTAACCTATGGCATTCATCATTTACTGCAAAGACTACTTGGGTATCTAATCCTGTTTGTGCTCTGTGCCTTCGTCCTTCAACGTCAGTTATTACATAAAAGGCTGCCTGCGCCTTTACCGAGTCCCTTTGGTATCATAGAATTTCATCTCTCCTCCTCAAGTACTGCCTTCTTACATAAAACTCTAGTCAAGTACTAACATTTTAGATGTTATATTGACCGTCTAAGTACCCTTTAAACCTAATTAAGATGAATAACACTTGTCTCTTACGTATTACCGCGACTGCTGGCACGCAATTAGTCAAGACATATTAAATATACTGTCATTATCAGTATATAGACAAAGCTTTATTCAATTTTAATACAATCCTATAGATCATATACAAAGATATGATCAAAATAGGACTTGCCACTTTTCCAAGTTGCCAGTTCAGCCGTTAGGCCATTGACCAAAATTCCTCACTGCTGTACTAACTTGCATTGGGCTTTTTTCAGACCCAATGTGGTCGATCAACCTTTCAATTTCGACTACGAGAGTGCTAAGCTAGTTAAGCCATCACCTTAACTACTACCTATCTCGAAAATATTTATCTTCCTCTTAAAGCAGGAATTTTCATTTCCCTTTTTTATTATGGTGGATTTACCTCCACTTTAAGGTCGGCGAACAATATCATTATACTCACCTGTACACCACTTTTTAATTTAAAAAATTAAAACGTTCGATTAGCATGTGTCAAGCACTTGGACAGCATTCAATCAGAGCCATCACCAAACTCAACTATTTATTTGATATAAATTTCTTTACATCACTATAAGATCTAAAATCTTATTATTATAAATTTTATAATATAAGGAGAGTAATAAACTATATAATGTTATGTTTTTTTAATACTTTTCTAATTTTAAAAGTCATGGTTCGCTATTTTCTTTTTTTAATATTTAACTATTTTTCTTTAATTTCTAAGAGTAGATTTTATAATTTTCATTATTCCTTAGTAGGATCAACTTTTACTGTTTATATAATTTTCCTTATTTACTATTTACTCTCACTTATTATTTTTTTTTTGTATATAAACTATACATTATTTACTCTACTTTACTAGACTAAATTTTAAGATATTAGTGTAAATCTAATCCATCTTTTATATATGAAGAAGATAATACTACAAACACTTGTGCTTGTATAAATGCTATAGCAAATTCTAATCCTGAGAATGCTATTATAAATACTAAAGGTATTAATCCTAATACAAAGAAAATTATTCCTGAATTCATTATATTATAAACGAAACCACTTAAGATACTTAATAACATGTGTCCAGCTGTAATATTAGCTGCTAATCTAAGTCCTAATGAAACATTTCTTGCTAAGTAAGAAATAAGTTCAATACTTACTAATAGAGGTAATAAAGCTATAGGACAACCTGCTGGTACTAATAATGAAAAGAATTTTAATCCATGTTTTTGGAATCCTAATATTGTAGCACCTAATACTATTGTGAAACTAAGAGCAAATGTTAAAGCAAAGTGCCCTGTAGATGCAAAGCTATAAGGTATCATACCTATTAAATTATTTATTAAGATAAATACAAATAAAGTATATATAAATGGGAAGTAGATTTGTCCACCTCTTGCATTTATTTGATTTGTAACTATGTTGTGTATTGTTACATATAAAGATTCTTGAGCTATAGATCAGTTATTACTTACTAATTTATTATAGTTAGTTGCAACTAAGCTTAAGATTAATGTTATAAAGGCTCCTATGATTAAATAGATTCCGATATTTGTTATAGATAGGTGTAAGTTACCACCTAAAACTTCTAAGTTTAATATGTCTCTTATTTCAAATTGATCTAAAGGACTTCTTATTTCTGCGAATAAATTGTGGCTAGAAAACATTTAGTAGTATATATACTACTATATATATATATCTTTAGACAACTTAATATCTGTAAATAAGTAATAAAAAAAAAATTACTTTTTATTATTTTTACATTAATATATTACTATATTATTTAATAGTCGTATTATATTTTACTAATAAACATACGTGATAAAAATAAACGAACTATTCTAGGTAGTATGTATTTAGATAGTATGAATAATAATATTACTATTATTGCAAAAGCAAATGTTATTTCATTCATATAATAAAAAGGTGTTAATTGTGGCATATTTTTTTTTATTTCCTATTATTATGTAATACGGATTTCTTTAAAAGAAATTAGTCGTAATATTCAATGCAAGTATAAATTTATATTATACGCTATATATTAAGCTATTCATAGAATAATCTAATACGTTTGTAATTATTGAAGGGTATATACCTAAGATTACAGTAAATACTACTAATATAAATAATAAAAGGAATTCTCTTTTATTTACATCGTATATACTTTCTTCTATGAATCTAGTGAAAGATCCACCAAAGGTTGTTCTATTAAACATATAGATAGTATAAGCTGCAGAGAAAACTATAGAAGAACAGGCGAAAACACCTAATACTGGTAATTTTTCTATGATTCCATAAAGAGACATGAATTCTCCTATGAAATTTAGAGTTAAAGGAGCACCACAATTACCTAAAGCTAATATAAAGAATAATATAGAAAAGATAGGCATTAGTTGAGCAGCACCTCTATAGAAATAAATCATTCTAGTACCAGTTCTATCATAAAGTACACCTCCTGCACATATAAATAAACCACTAGATACAAATCCGTGAGATAATCCTAAAATTATACTTCCTTCTAATCCTTGTATTGTATTACTAAATACACCGATTAAATATACAGCAGCATGACATACAGAACTATAAGCAATTAATTCTTTTACATCAGTTGTTCTTAATGTACTAAAACTAGCATAGATTATAGTTATTACTGCGATTGTATATATTACGAATGTATAATCTAAAGAAGCTTTAGGTAACATAGGTAATATTAATCTAAATATACCGTATAAACTTAATTTTAAAACAATAGCAGCTAATACTATACTTCCACCTAATGGAGATTCAACATGAGCCTTCAATAATCAATTATTTAAAAAGATTGTAGGTGTTTTAACAGCAAAAGCTATAAATATTCCTATAAATAAGAATATTTGAGTTTTATATTCTAAATTTAACTTAAATAAAGTATCAAAATCTGTACTACCCATAGTAGAAGAAGTAGTTAAGATAGATAATAATAAGAATAATGAACCTCATAATGTATATAAGAATAAATAATAACTAGCATTCACTTTATTATCTGACCCAAATATACCGATTAAAATAAATAAAGGAGGTAATATACTTTCGAAGAAGATATAGAATAACATTATATCTAATGCCATGAATACTGCTAATAATAGTGTTTCTAATAATAACATTATTATTAAATAAGATTTAACATTTTCTTTTATAGAATCTCAATTAGATAATAATGCTATAGGCATTATTATTGTTGTTAATAATATAAAATAAATAGATATTCCGTCTACTCCTAGGTAAATATCAAATGATTGTACGTTATAATGTTCTTGTACATATTGGAATTGGTTAGTACTACTATTAAATAATATAAATATAACTAAAGAGATAACTAAATTTATTATGCTAGTAATTAAAGCTATAGTTTTTGTATAGATTACTGAGCTTTTTTTGTAAGAATCTAAACTAGATACCACAATTGTACCTATAATAGGTACTGTTATCAACGAGGTCAATAACATCTTAAAAAAGATATTATCTTTTTACTTTAGACTATTAAATGATACCTATGGACATGCATTTCATGGCTATATTCTTAATATATTTTATTAAAATATAGATATCTATATTTAGAATAAACTTATATTTATGAAGAATACTCCAAACATGTATAATAATGCTGGAACTAATATTATAAACGCAAATAAAATTGGCAATAATACTGTTCAACAGAAAGACATTAATTGGTCAAAACGTATTCTAGGGAATGATGCTCTTACTCAGATAAATAAGAATACCATTAATGAACTTTTTATACCTAAAGTAACACTATATAATAATCCATCTATTGATGAACTAGTTAAGAATTCTCTTAATGCAAAGTATTCTGATGATACAATTCATTCTATATCAAATATATTAGCATAAATAGAATTTAAGAAATCGAATCAGTAGATATGATCTATTTGTACTAAGTAACCACCTAAGAATAAAATACTAGTAAATATACACATTAATAAAATACTTGAGTATTCAGCTAAGAAGAAGAAAACGAATATAACAGCAGCGTGTTCTGTCATGAATCCACTAACTAATTCTGATTCAGCTTCAGCTAAATCAAAAGGAGCTCTATTAGTTTCTGCTACAGAACCTATAAAGAATATGATTAATATACAGAATAATGGTAAACCTAATCATACTATTTTTTGGAACTGTACATTAATATTTAAGTTTAAGCTATTTGTTATCATGATAACAATTAATAATACAGAACTTAAAACTAATTCGTAAGCAATTAATTGAGCTGTACTTCTTAATGATCCTAAAAATGCATATTTACTATTAGCACTTCATCCTGCAAGTAATATACCATATGTTGCTAAAGATGATACAGCTAACATAAATAATATTCCTAATTCCATATCACCTAATGATAACCCTGGACCATAAGGAATAACTGCAAAACCTAATAATGCAAATATTAATGTTATTATAGGTCCTAAGAAAAATAAGATTATATTAGCTTGTGTTGGTGCTACATATTCTTTTAATATTAATTTTAAAGCATCTGCAAATGCTTGTAATAAACCATAATAACCTACAGCATTAGGTCCTAATCTTCTTTGCATACTAGCCATAGTTTTTCTTTCTGCAACAGTTACATATGCTACTGCTAATAATGCAGGTAACAATAGTAATAAATTTTCAATAAGAGATATCACTGTTATTGGTAACTTCATTTTATTTTAATTTGAAATTTATATTTTTCTATCATTTATATACCCCCTTTAATCGTTAAAAAGTTAATAATACTTTTAATAAATCAATCCAAACAAAGATTAATGTTTATAAGAACTATTCAGTTTTTTGAATTCATTAACTTTGTCTAATATTTGTGAAGTAAAATTAGGATTTTCTTCCTTTAATTTACTTTCCATTATTAATCCTTTTTGTACTAATTTGTCAATTTCTTGACTACGTGTACCTATTAAACGGTCTAGTATTCCTACTTTTTTACTGATTTTTTCAGCCTCACTATCTGGCATAGAGGCTGGAACATCTAAAGACAGATCACCATTTACATCACTTATAACATTAACATTTGTACTTATTATTAGATGATTAAACTGCTCTATAAAATTAGAGAATTGAGGCAATAATTCATCAAGTTTTGTTGTTATTTCAGTAAGTTCTACTATTGTGCTTTGTAAAGCTACATTGTTAAATTTGTGAGGACTAGGCACCACACTTATATTAAATGTGAATATTTTTAATATTTTTATTTTGTATTTCATATTTATTATTATAATAAATATATTTATATATATATCTTTAGAAAACTTAATAGCTGTAAACAAGTAATATCGTACTTTATTTCTTTTTACATTACGGAGGGGAAAGTACACCACTACTTTCCCCTCTTATAGAAGAAATCTATCTTCTTTTTTTTAGTTTAGTATACAGTTAATATCTGCTCATTATCAGATTATTATAATTCATATATACAGTTGTAAACTAAACTAAATTCAACATATTATGATATGTATTTGTATTAATTTTTTTTTGTTAACTTATTTATATTTGTATTAAACTTTCTACTTATAGATGCAAAAATAGCCAAAAATATTTTATAATTAATAGACTACTTATTATTAGGGAATTAGTTTCATCTTAGAGTCGAACTAAGATCACAATATTAGAAGTATCGTGCTCTGCCATTGAGCTAATGAAACTTGAAATACCTTATTTACTATAAGGAATATTTCGAGTAAATAAAATTCTTCACTATTTGTAATTTTATTTCTAAAATTAGCTTTGTAAAGGTAAACTTACAAATGCGTGAGGTTTAGGTGGACTTGATAATCCTCATTCTAAACTACTATAACATCTGTTTAAATTAGCTTGTAATATATCTGTATAGAATCCTGGTGTTAATCAAGGATTTCTGCTTGCTACTTTTCCATCTATTAATTGTCTGTAAACGATGTATAAGAATAATCAAGCGGCTACTACACTTATGATAGATCCAATACTACTGATTAAATTTCATCCTGCAAAAGCATCAGGGTAATCACCTATTCTTCTAGGCATTCCTTGTAATCCTAAGAAATGTTGTGGGAAGAATGTTACATTAACTCCTATGAATAATAATCAGAATTGTACTTTAGCTAAGTTTAAGTCATAATTTAAACCTAATATTTTAGGTACTCAATAGTATCATCCAGCAAACATTGCGAATACTGCACCCATACTTAAAACGTAATGGAAGTGAGCTACAACATAGTAAGTATCATGGAATGCGATATCCAGAGATGCATTAGCTAATACAACACCACTTAATCCTCCCAATGTAAACATAAATACGAAACCTAATGAGAATAACATTGAAGGTGTCATTTTTATAGATCCTCCGTAACATGTAGCTAATCATGAGAATATTTTAATACCTGTAGGTACTGCAATAATTAATGTAGCTGCTGTGAAATAAGCTCTTGTATCTACATCTAATCCTACTGTATACATGTGATGAGATCACACTATGAATCCTAATATACCAATAGACATCATAGCATAAACCATACCTATGTAACCGAATATAGGTTTGTTAGAACTAGCTGATATTGTTGTACTAATTATTCCGAAACCAGGCACGATTAAGATATAAACCTCTGGGTGTCCGAAGAATCAGAATAAGTGTTGGAATAAGATAGGATCTCCACCTCCAGCTACTTCGAAGAATGATGTATTGAAATTTCTATCTGTTAATATCATAGTTATACCACCTGCTAATACTGGTAATGATAATAATAATAATACAGCTGTAATAACTACAGCTCATCCAAATAAGGCTAATTTATGTAATTTTATACCAGGTGTTCTCATATTAACTACTGTTGTTATGAAATTTATAGCACCTAATAAACTACTTACCCCTGATAAATGTAAAGCGAATATAGCTAAATCTACACTAGGTCCACTGTGACTTTGTAATCCTGATAATGGAGGATATAATGTTCAACCTGTACCTACTCCACCTTCTATACATGCAGAGAATATTAATAATAATAAACTTGGTGGTAATAATCAGAAACTAATATTATTTAATCTAGGGAAAGCCATATCAGGACCTCCTACCATTAAAGGCATTAAGAAATTACCGAACCCCCCTATTAAAGCTGGCATAACCATGAAGAATATCATTAATATAGCGTGAGCTGTTATAATACTATTATATAATTGATTATTTGCTATAAATTGAACACCAGGCCCACTAAGTTCTAATCTTATTAATACTGAAAAAGCAGTACCTAATAATCCTGAAAATAAAGCAAATATTAAATATAAAGTCCCTATATCTTTAGCATTAGTAGAGTTAAATCATCTTTCGATGTTCAT